GTGTCGCCTGATCAACAATTAGAATTTCTTATTCTACTGATAGAATAGAACTCGACAAATTCTTGCCCTGCCCTGCATAAGCAAAGGCAAAGGACGGGGCTTGTCGATACTTGATTTATAGAATACATAGTTCTATAAAAGACTGTAAGTTGTTTTCTCAAAATCTGGCTCTGTTTGGGTTCTGGGTAGCGGCCCAAACAGATATACCAATAGGGATGAGGTAAGGCTTACTTATTAATTCCAGAACTACGAAAGTAAGAGGTCAGAAATCTTGGTATCCAAAGGTTCCTAAAGGACATTCCATTTTTGCTCCTATCCTAGGATTGAAGAAAAGATTATACGAAAGACTATCAAGACTTCCTAATTATCTTACACTACCTACACTAACGTAGGGTCTACTGACTCTGTCTGGAATTAGATTGGATAGGCTGATGGGAAATCAATTTAGGAGCTGTGGAAAGGACTGAAGATACTTTGTATCCATACTTACGAGAGACTCCGACAAACATTCAATCAGGATGGTTGGTCGGCCCTTATCTTATAGAATAACAGAGTAAAAGTCAAAGTAAAAAAAAAAAGATTTCTTTGGTCGTGTAAGGGGATTACAAAAAAAATGTATGTAATAATGGTAGTGATGTCTCCCCATTCTTTCACAGAAAGAAAGACAGTAAGGCTTAGATCAAATAGGAAATGTAGGTATCCAATAGATAGTTATCTATCTTGATGGTATATTTTTTTTTTTTTTGCTTATGAAAGAAAGGTAACAAAACAAACAATAGGTCTTACTATTCCCACATGTTCCATTAGGAGCATTCCTTTGCAATTTGCAAGGAAAAGGTGTGTGTATCATATTTTTACTTAATACTTCCCAATTCTACCAGAAATCCTATAAAGAATCTGTTACGAGTGGATTCATTGAATTGGTTCATCAATAGCCTTAAGTCAGAATCCTATTTTGACTCTGCGCCATTGATTCTACTATGATTATTGATCAATAATGGAATAATTCCTTCATAGAAATAGGAGATATAATTCACATGGATATAGTAAGTCTCGCTTGGGCTGCTTTAATGGTAGTCTTTACATTTTCCCTTTCACTCGTAGTATGGGGAAGGAGTGGACTCTAATTATATTAATAATTGATTGAGTAATCGATTGAGTAATCGATTGAGTAATCGAATTGTATAAATTGTTTAATTGATCGTTTTGCATTGATCGTTTTTCGAAGCTTTATTTTTAAAAAGCTTGTCTTTCTTTCAAAATTATACTGGAAAGACAATAATGAATAATAACCATTCGATCAAACAACGAATGATTACTATAGTTTAGTTGTATTTCAAAACTCAAATCTACGCATGATAGGAAATTTTTTACAACCGAATTCCTCCTAAATATTCTGTTTGGATAAACCTGTTCTTACCAGAATTTTGGATATTACAATGAGAAAAAACCAATCCCTAGTTTTTTCTTTATTTGTTTCTCTCTTTCTTTACTTTCACTGTTCTAAGAACAAATCGTTCTGCTATTAGATTACGACGATACTTACTTTATACTGGAAGTGACTAGTGGTTGTCCAAAGAGGTTCTACACATAAAAAAATTTGATCTTTCTTCCGCTGAGTGATCCACCACATATCATACATTTAACATTTTAGACTCCTAGAGATTTTTTTATGCTTTTTTGACTCATCTCATGTCATGTTTAAGCATGAAAAATGGTCCGAGTCCCCTTTACTAATCTACTTCCTTTCAAAATCTGAAGAAGTTACCATAGAACTTCGTAAATGATCTGTTAATGGCTCAATCAATGACTTCTTGGGATGGGAAATCAAAAAAATTCCTTGGTTTTGTTTTCTTTTGCTATAGTATATTCCTATACTATTCTTCCTCTATTGATTCTTTTGATGGATACCGGAACCTATATATAAAATTATAAGAAACCTAGGAATTAGAAGAATTGGCCTTCGATTATTTTGGGTTGATCGAAATCGAGTGGATGTAGCGAAAAAAAAAATCGAATTAGACTGCTATTTCGATGTACTAGTCTACTATTTAGATTAGATGTACATCTAATACATCATATACATACATATTGTAAATTGATCTATATAAACCCTCCATTTAGATAAAGTCTATATCTGTATACAATACAACTTTATATGATAATATCATTGTATACAATATTAGATAATATAAAATACTCTAAAATGTGGTAGAAAGGACTATATATAGTCCTTTCTACCACATTTTATGATTCCAACCAGATCATTTCATTTAAGACTTGGAATTTTCTTTTAATCCCTTTCTTTCATTTCTTCAATCATTGAAAAAAGGATTGATAAGAACTAATAATTCAGATTCAAATTAATCATTTTGACTGACTGTTTTTACGTAGATAATAAGTAAAAAAGCAGTAGGAACTAGAATGAACAGTGCAGTAGCAATAAATGCGAGAATATTGACTTCCATAATTTCATTATTTACTTTTTTTTTTCTTCGCAATAACTCGGGATGTAATCCCATAGAGATGATAAATTTAACTCCTGTAAATTCATTGGGATGAATTGATCCTGATGATACTGAATAGGATCAATATTATGAATAACAATATCTGATCTATCAAATCGATTCATCGTCGAGAATTGAATAGTATAACATGGGAAGATCCTTTATCCATACTAATTACGAAATGGGATTTTTTATTGGATCAGGAATCCCATTGGATTTTTCATCCTCTTACACTTTTTCTTTTCTATAACCTACTGTCTTCCTTATCTTATACAACTCTCCTTCCTGTGTATTATACTTACAATTATGAGGTATTATATGACCGGTATTCTATGGGTCACACACAGACCCAAACGAGGTGAGATGGAAAAAAAGGGATTAAATAAAAAAGATCAAATATTCCAACAAATTTACTGAAAAGGGTCCTTGCTCGGTCTTTTCTTTTATTTTATTAGTATCCTCTTTCTTGTATTTATTTGTACTGGAATGCATACATCAAAAACGATGTCTGCAATTTGAATGAGAATGAGATAGATTGTTTACAATTAGTCATTGAGGATACACAAACAAAGTCAGAACTAGAAAAGGTGTGGTTTAACCTGAAAAGTACTCTGTCGAGGTAATTATGGTAAGTTCATTGTCCATCGTACAATAAACGAATACCATTTTTGTATGTACTCCCGGTAAAATAGGATCACTCTACTCCATTTCATTGATCAAGAACAATCTAAAAAGAAAGTAAGACGAGGATGGTATCTCTTAAAATACTGAATATAGTAATACCACCGATTGTACTAATGTACATATGATATGTCTCTCCTTTATCAATCGGGAGTAGTGGAAAGATTTGAAATTCCCATATCCATATTTGTGTGATGATAAATGCGAAATAAAAAACAAAAGAAATAAGGATCCCCACTGGGGATTAGATCTTGCTTCCTGTCCCCCTTTTCCGTGAAAAGAGAGAGATGAATTGAGAAATTCACCGGATCCTAGTTCGGGACTGACGGGGCTCGAACCCGCAGCTTCCGCCTTGACAGGGCGGTGCTCTGACCAATTGAACTACAATCCCAGCGAGGTGTATGGCATACATATTCTTAATGTTACATATTCTTAATGTAATCATAAGAACATTCTAGTCCTAGTCGTCGTATTGTAAGAAAGACAGGAATGATATACTGATATCATATCCACATATAATATGGGCTATAGCGAGAGTGACACGGATTACTAGTAACCAATAATTATTTTACGGCCAAAAGTGGATAATCAATCTTTCAATGAGAAAAAAAAAATTGATCCTTTCTCTTTATTTCTACGGATTAGGCATTTCCGTTTATGGAAGACAAATTGGTTATATCATATTCATGGAGCGGTGAATTATTGGGCCGAGCTGGATTTGAACCAGCGTAGACATATTGCCAACGAATTTACAGTCCGTCCCCATTAACCACTCGGGCATCGACCCAGGAAGAATTCATTCTAGACTTATCGATAATCTATGATCAACTTCCTTTCATAGTACCCTACCCCCAGGGGAAGTCGAATCCCCGCTGCCTCCTTGAAAGAGAGATGTCCTGAACCACTAGACGATAGGGGCATATACGCCCGACCATCATCATACTATGATGATAGTATGAGCAGTTTTTTGGAATTGTCAATATAGTCTAATGGTATGACTAGATCCAAAAAATCTTTCCTACTTTTATGTTATGATTTTTTTTGAATTTTTTTTTTTCAAAAATTCAAAATAATAATCTTATCTACTTTTGGAGTAAATCCAATTTATTGTTCCTGAATGAACTCCTATGCATATACGTATATATTATGTACATATAGTACGTATATACATATATGCAGTAGACTCATAATGGAAAAAAACGGCTAATTCATGAATTGAATAAAACGGCCCTTTTAACTCAGTGGTAGAGTAACGCCATGGTAAGGCGTAAGTCATCGGTTCAAATCCGATAAAGGGCTTTTTTTCCACTAAACTCAAGTTTTAGCCTTCGTTTTTCAGCGGAAAATATCTCTATTATTTTTTCTAAAAAGAAAAGGATAACCACCATTATAACGAATTCAGATTATTCTGACTTATAGTTAAGTTAGGAAGTTGAACATTTATTGATTAGCAAAATGACTAATTGCACGTATTAGGAGTAGTCCACCTGTAGTGACATAGTAGTCCTCCTCATGTCTCATTATTCAAAAATTTTTTGTCCTGGGACATAACAGAAATATTCTATAATACTCTATATATACAATTCCTATTATTAATCGACAAACCAAGGTGTTCTTATTTCTCCAATGTTCTTATAACACCCACTATCAAATTCTAAATAAAGAAAAAGTAAGTGGACCTGACCCATTGAATGATGACTATATCAGCTATTCTGATATTTAAATTCGATATAGATTAAATTGTATAAGCGGATTTATTTTTATTTCCTTAGACCGCGCAAAGCAAGAATTTCTCAATATTTATGGTTTAAT